CTTTATCCCATTAATAAAAAAGAACTTACAATCTTTGGGATCTGATGCTACACCGCTGCTCAATACTTTAGTAGATCGACTCTATTACATAAGTTGATTTCTAACTTTTTTTATTCCATATCATGACATAAGTAAGCAGTTCTGAAATGTATTGACCAAATAATAGCTTACTAATTGATCTTTACGGTGCTTTCTCTATCAATTCGACTCTTTATCCATAGAGTATAGTATATAGGCCATACCTATTTCTTCCGATTTTTTTGGTTCTCGCGAAGTATCTTTCCTTGCTACAGCTGATAAAAATCGTTACTTTGGACGATGCATATGTAGAAAGCCTTTTTTTCTAGTATTTACTAGACGATTTGATCTCTTTTTCCTTCTTTCTATAGTGAAGATAGTCGCACGTAATGACAGATCACGGCCATATTATTAAAAGCTTGTGGTAAAAATGGATTTCGTTCTAGTGCCCGGAAATAATATTCCAAAGCTTTTGTATGCTCTCCGTTGCTTGTGTGTATAAGACCTATGTTATAGAGTATATAACTTCTATCATAGGGATCAATTTCTGGTCGCGTAGCTTCATAATAATTCTGTAAAGCTTCTGCATAATTTCCTTCGGATTGAGCCGACATCCGTTACGGTCGTTCATTCTTGTAAAAGAATCTCCGTTACAGAACCGTACGTGAGATTTTCATCTCATACGGCTCCTCCCTTCGGTGCATAGTACTAAAGGTAATAATTCATGTAATCAAAATTTAACTATTCTCATTATGAACTGACAGGAGCTGGTATTTTTACAAGAAATTTCTAACCAGCCTTCCCACAAGAGGTTTTTTCTTACCACCAATCGTATTAGTGATAGATAGAAATGGTAACTCCAACAATTTCTTTGTACTCAACGCTTACGATTTCCAGGAATTAGTCACTTCAACGGTCTTTGATGGTTATACGGGTACCCAAAGCACGAATGAGATGGATCTTAGTTTTCCCAACCATTCTTGTTAGTCCCGATACCGATAAGGAAAAGGGTTATTTATAACAAAGTTTTCGTGTTGTTGATTCCTAGGTGTAGTGCTTTTTCCACAATGCCACCTATGGATACTAATTAAGTAGGATTGACCTCCAATAAAGAACCTATAGATGTAACCTTTCGCTCAATACTAAAATCGATAATTGAAGCATCTAAGGCTGCATCAATCGAGGATACACGACAGAAGGAATTGCTCTATCTCTAAACTTCACCTTCACCAAGCGTAGGTTTCTTTCACTAATTTGTTTTTTTATATTCCTAACTACGTTCTTTTTCTCGTAAAACTGAGGGGTAAAAAAACAAGAAAAGAATCAAATCGCACCATCTCCGTAATAGGTAAATGCCTTTTTTTCTCCTGAAGTTGTCGGAATTATTCGTAATAAGGTATTGGCTACAATTGAGGAGGTCTTATCAATAAAATTTCCATTTATTCGAGATCTAGGCATAATTATCAATTCATTCTATAATTATTTTCATTCCCCTTCGGGGAAAACGATCCCACAAAAAAAGGAATTGTACAGTACAAAATAACATAAAAACAGACTAATTGGAAAAACGTGGAGCACAAATTGTCCTCCCTTTTGACAAAGATGAAATGAAATAGTTGAATCAGATTATATTTCATTCCAATTTAGTAGTATACTATTACTATTTCATCTAAGTTTAATAACCAAGTTTCCTATGTATTGATTTTGATAACTAGATAAGTTTTTATTTGGTTATAAAAAGAAAAAAGAATTGAATAATCATTCCATGATAAAAAAATAAGGTAACCATCCTTTATTTTCATTATTTTAATTTTATTTTGTTTGCATAACGTATATGTGCCACGCCATACAGTTGAAATCAAAAAATGAATCGGACAATTTATGAATTTTGAATAGATCATGGGGTAGCTAATGAAAGAAGTTGCTGTTGATAAATATGAAATTGGAAAAAAACTTTTCTTCCTATGGAACCACCAGGCGGTCATACCTGTACTACAATTAAGATGAATGGCTCGCTACTTAATTCGGTTTTTGGTCAAGAATAAGATTCCGTAGGAGGGATGGCTGAGTGGTTCAAGGCGTAGCATTGGAACTGCTATGTGAACTTTTGTTTACCGAGGGTTCGAATCCCTCTCTCTCCTTTTCTTTTCATTTATCAACGTTACGTATCAAATCAAATAATAATTGATATCATTATTCTAACAGTCCTTATTTGATAGAGATTCTCTATCCCTAATTAGAGCCTGTGATACGTAAAATACAAATAGAGATATTGTATTGATATTGAAAAGAAGAAAAAGAATCCTATTTATTGTCGATCCATTTTTGATATGTGAATGAGACAAGGTACTCTATTTACTTCAGAGAAGGGGGTAAAAATTGTATGAACCTTGCTTTTTTTATTTTCGTTAGAATCAAGTTTGACGGGAATAATATTCTACGACCAACAACTCATTTATTTTCAAACCGATCGATTTATTATCTATGATTTGATTTACAAATCCTTTATATTGTAAGGAATCAATAGTCAAATGGTTTGGCAATTCCCCGCGGGGGGATGAAACAAGATAATTTTGAATCAGAGCTTTCGATCTTTCTTTATCCTTCGTAGTAATAATATCTCGGGGTTTGCAACGATAACTTGGTATATCTACTATACGACCATTAACTAAAATATGTCTATGGTTAACTAATTGTCTGGCTCCAGGAATGGTCGAAGCCATACCTAATCGAAAAAGGATGTTATCCAAACGCATCTCGAGTAGTTGTAGTAAAACCTGACCTGTTGACCCTTTGGCTTTTCCAGCAATATGCACATATTTAAGTAATTGTCGCTCTGCCAGACCATAATGAAAACGCAATTTCTGTTTCTCTTCTAAACGAATACGATATTGTGATCTTTTTCCCGAGCGCAATTGGGTTTGAAGATAACTTCCGGATCTGGGGCTTTTACTAGTTAGTCCCGGTAAAGACCCCAGACGGCGTATTTTTTTGAAACGAGGTCCTCGGTAACGAGACATATAAATAAAGGCTCCCTTTTTGATTCACTTTCATTTGAAAAAAAAAAATTATAATTATAATATTAATATTATATAATATAATATTATATAAATTATTATATAAATTTATTATATAAATATATAAATCTAAAATTAAAATATAAAAAAATATTATAAAATATATAAAATAAATTCAGACTGAACTAAAGGATCAGCAAAGCAAAACACAATCTACTGAAGTATTACAAAGCAGAATGAAATAAATTTTATCAATATTTTTATTTTTTGTATATATAATATAGTGAAGTTCAAGCGAAGGCTACCTTTTCAAATTTCTTCTGTAAAGATATAGTTAACTTTTTTTATTCATAGCTATAGCTGCAAGTTACCATGACATAATAACTCGACATTTAGAGAAAGCGAGAGTAGATATTTTCAATCATGCAAAGAAAAAGAGCCGGCTATCGGAATCGAACCGATGACCATCGCATTACAAATGCGATGCTCTAACCTCTGAGCTAAGCGGGCGGATATAAGATCAATAGTGTATAGGAAACTCTCGGATCTTAGCTATTACCTGGTGATTCTTCTTTTTTTTTTCATTTATTGATTATTTAAATTTCTTCTCTATTTCTATTCTTATTTATTCTATTTATAGTTATTAGTTATAGATTTTAGATTCTATATTATAAAATAGAAAATAAAAATCTTTAGATTCTTTATATCTAGATATATAAATAGAAATTAAATTCCATATTCATATTATCCTATTAATCAAATTATCATATTATAATTTCTAATTAAAAATTTTTAAAATAAAATAATTCTAAATATTAAATAATATAAAATCTAAAAAAATAGAATTTCGAATTAAATTCTTACTATTTTGAATATGATATGATTAATATGAAGATGAATATGAAATAAAGATGGATATGAAATCAATACAATAAATAATAAATACAATCTTAAATTAAATCTTCACTTCAATAATATTAATATGATTATTTTATGATAATTAAAATCATATTATAAATAATTCATTTATTCTCATTCTAATGGTGTAACTAAAAAACTATACTATAAATCTAAATCTAAATTTCACATAAAGAAACTATCTATATCCTAATAGATAAATAGTGAAAAACTAAATAGAATCATATTCTATTGATTTCTATTCGAATAATGTAAATCCATGACTAAAACTGATAGAAACTTGTATTCTATCATTATACACAAGAGGACAAATTGTTAAAAAAAAAAATAAATAAATATCGAGCGTTCTACTATTTTTAATTCCGCTATAAAAAAGAAGGGGGAGTCAAGGCATAGATATATGTGGGATATATTTATCTATATTGAATTGCGGATACATCAATGATAGAATAATTTCGGATTGAAACAAATAGGGTTCATCCAATAGAGATGAAATGATAGAATGGAAGACGGCCAAAAAAATAAAATAGCAGCATACACTTTTTCGATACAAGAATCCTTACCTAATGAATTCAACAGTTCCAAGATCAATGAAAGAGGTGTATGGAATTACAATTAGATCCTTGTATCATATCAAATATCAAAGCAAAGGGGGATATGGCGAAATTGGTAGACGCTACGGACTTGATTGGATTGAGCCTTGGTATGGAAACCTTGCTAAGTGGTAACTTCCAAATTCAGAGAAACCCTGGAACTAAAAATGGGCAATCCTGAGCCAAATCTTTATAAAAAATGTAAAATTAGAATAAAAAGGGATAGGTGCAGAGACTCAATGGAAGCTGTTCTAACGAATGAAATTGACTACGTTACGTTAGTAGCAAAAATCCTTCTATCAAATGATAGAAATGACAGTAAAGGATAAGCTTATATACCTAATACATACTGACATAGGAAAGATTAATCACAACCCTCTATTTCGATATTTAGATTCATTCTATATTAATTAGAATGATAGAGATCAAATAATCATTCTAAAGATCAAAAAATCTATGAAAAAAGGAAGAGTTATTCTGAATCCATTCCCATTTTCCAATTGAAGTTTAAATTGAAATAGAATTCGAATATTCATTGATCAAATGATTAATTCCAGAGTTTCATAGATCTTTTGAAAATTAATCGGACGAGAATAAAGAGAGAGTCCCATTTTACATGTCAATACCGACAACAATGAAATTTATAGTAAGAGGAAAATCCGTCGACTTTTAAAATCGTGAGGGTTCAAGTCCCTCTATCCCCAAGAAAAGCCCATTTTACCTCCTCTTATTTCTTTATCTTCTTTTTTTTTTTTCATCAATGGTTCAGTTCAACCAAAATTCAATATCTTTCTCATTTCATTCACTCTGTTCTTTCACAAACGGATCCGAATAGAAATCCTCGTTTCTTCTTCCAATCCAATTTCATTTGTATAGATTCAAGGAATCCCCGTTATTGAGTCATTCACAGTCCATATCATTATCCTTACATTTACAATACAAAGAAAGTCTTCTTTTTGTTTTGAAGATCTAAGAAATTGAGGAGCTAGGTACAATTTGTTAAGACTTTTTTAGTTCTTTTCATTGACATAGATACAAGTACTCCGCTAGGATGATGCACAGGAAATGGTCGGGATAGCTCAGTTGGTAGAGCAGAGGACTGAAAATCCTCGTGTCACCAGTTCAAATCTGGTTCCTGACACGTGAATAATGTATCGGATAAATATTAATACCTCATACAAATGAAATTCATTGATACGGATCGGGATACATATTCTTTACTTTCCTTTTCATTTTTATTTTTTTCCTCTCTGTTCATACTTTGATCTTATTTAAATTTTAAATAGGATGTTAAATTTTCGTATATATCTCAAATTTCATAAAAAAATTAGATAAAAAGATTCAGATTGAAAGGATAAGAATAGAAAGGATGTTTTTCAGACACAGTACAAATCAACCCCAATTCCTTTCATTTTTCATTTCTGCATTTCGTCTCTTCCGTCTTTTTTTTTCATATTTTTTTTTTTTCTCACTCTTGCTCAATTTCCGGCGCCCCCCCCTAAGTGATGTGCGCGATACAAAGTTCATGGTACAGAACTCTTTTAAGTCATCCTAGTTTTTCTGCTCATACAAAATGTATATGATATCTTTCCAATTGGGGAATATCAATGAGAACCTCTTTTTTTAGCCACCCTCATATGAATTAAAGTCCAGTTACTCTGTTTCATCTAGAAGGGAATGTAAAAATGTTCTTTGATTGAAATGAAATCTGGAGTCGTGTCGTATAAGTACTTATCATTCAAAGAGCATCTTGTATTTCATAGAAATTGGGAGTGGAGCAATATAGTCTTTACGTAAGGACCAGCCTATCCAATTTTCAGGCATCAAGATACGTTTAAGGCGAGGATGATTCTCATAAGAAATTCCCAACATATCATAAGATTCCCGTTCCTGAAAATCCGTACTTCTCCAAATCCAGAAAACGGACGGGGTTCGAGAATTACTCCTGGGGGCAAATACTTTTATGCATACCTCCTCTGGTTTATCTATACCATAACGTATTTTCGTAAGGTGATACACACTAGCTAAAAATCCGTCTGGTGCTACATCATAGGCACACGAGCGTAAATAATTGTAACCATATACATATAAAATGACAGCAATTGAGTCCCAATCTTTGGTTTTTTTTTGTAAAGTCTCTATTCTTCGGCAATCAAAGCCTAAAGATCTATGAACTAGCTCATGCTTGACTAGTCAATCATATAAACGAATTTGCATCTCCTTCATCTCTACCACATTTTTCTTTGTATCAATACTTCACATTGACAATGAAATTGTTAAAGACTGACCCGCTCTTTCTTATTCTGCACAAAGGAACCCTGCCTGATTAACTAATTCGTAAGAAGATACTGACCCTTTGGACTTTAAATCTTTTTCAAATTAAAATCTAAAAGGTATCTCTGAAGTAGATGGTAATTGATAGAGTAATCCTTGATTATAATTTCCAGTATTTAGTACTGTGTCGAAGGTAAACCTTGTGATTAGTAGTAAAACATCGATTCTCCTGTTGATACACAGTTCTATCTTCAACTTCAAAGATTTTTTGAGATATCTTCTTACGAAGTTTCGTTATAACATCTATAAAAGAATCTTCTTTATAGTAAAGAAAAAATTATAAATAAATTCAATAAAATTTAAAATAATAATCATTAAGAATTCAATATCAATAGAATATGATAATATTATTACTATATTTTTATTAGTATAACTATAATAGTATAGTTATATTTAATTTTTAGTTATATTTAATTTTTAATTTTATGGAATCATGAACGTTCGGCATAATATAGGATCCCTCTAATAATCTTCTCCTAATAGTCTAATAGAAAGAATCACACATTATCGAGCAATTCGACAGACCAAATTCCCAAACCCGCTCAACTCTTAGAATATAGAAGGAGGAGCCTTGATGGATGTAGGGCTAATTAATTAGCCCTACATTATCTTTGAAACAAATTTAAAATTGAAAGAATCTAAGAATCTATTAGGTTTGTTGTTCAGCCAAAAACTGATTATCCACAAATACTCAAGATCAAGAAAAGAATAGGTCCTAGATCCATGCGACTTAGGATTGGATTTGCTTGGGTCAGGTTGAAGTCTTTAGACAGTATTCTTTCATGATTTTAATTTCATAAATTGACTGGGTTTGGGTATACCAAACCCCAAAAAAGTGTATAAATAACTCTTTGATCATGGGCAATAAAAGAGGAAAAAGTAATTCATTCATGAAAATGGATAAAGAAATATGGTTATTTGATCCGAGATTTGACAAATACCAATTGGGTCCGTTGAAATGAATTATTGTGTTTATTTTATTGTTCCTACTATTAAAATAAAAATTAAAATATAAAATAAAATAAAATATAAAATAAAACTACTAAAATCTCTATACAAAACAAAAATGGAATGTATAATGTATTAGGGCTATACGGACTCGAACCGTAGACCTTCTCGGTAAAACAGAGAAAACTGATTATTATCGAAATGATTCGAACTGTTTCAAAGACCCAACATGCATTTTGTTGCATTGGGCTCTTTCATCAACTGATGTAAAGATCAGTTAGTCCACCATTTTTTTCTTTACAGGAAGATAAAAAGATAATGAGATGGTTCCATGTGCTCTGATTCATTATTTGTATCCTGATCTAGGAGCAATACCAAAGTGTTTCAAAGAAAAATGACCTTGATTTAGGTCTGCCTTCGGCCTAGATCAACCTAAGTGAAATGGAGCCTCTATCGCTCCACTGCAAGAGTAAAATATGAGACTTCATACACCTCAAAGCTCATAGGACGACAAGAGGTTCTTTTGAGACCCTTATACTCATTATGCCTGGCATTGAATGGACTGGACATTTACCTTACAATGGCATGTTCTATTTGATTGATTTGGCAGTGGAATTCGCACCTGAATCGGATCGAACCAAATATTTGTCAGGCTATTTTTCTCTTGTTCTCTCGAACCTACGGAATAAGACATCGACTTCTCAAAAAGATCAATTATGGTCATTGCATAATGGGCTTCCTTGAAAAGCATTGGCGCACGTGTAAACGAGGTGCTCTACCTAACTGAGCTATAACCCTTATCATAAATCATAACTATTTTAACATAGAGGCAATTTCTTGTCAAGAAGGGTATCCCATATGCATATAATAACTCTCCGATCCATTTACTGGTAAAAGATTGATATTGCTTAGAAAGCATATTTTAACTAGAATCCATCGAAGTGATGAAGACCTTTTTGTGGTGATAAATAACCTACTTAACCCAGTGGTTAGAGTATTGCTTTCATACGGCGGGAGTCATTGGTTCAAATCCAATAGTAGGTAGAACTTATTAGATACCATGGAATCAGGTATCTAATAAGTTTTTCTACCCATCCTCTTTTTTTCGTTCTATCATAAGATTAATCAGATTAGACTTCATTGTGTTCAATTTGGTTCAATTTTTGGAATGAAAATGTAGTGTATAATAAGAAACTCCTTTAATTTTAATTATTTTTTTGATTCTTTTTATTTTTATTGAATGCATTGACTACTACTGGGAAATCACATTGACAGCCTCTACTCGTGTCCTAGCTCGTCTGAGAGCTAGATTTGACTCAATTGCTTGTCTCTTACCCTCAGCTCTACTCAAGTTATCTTCAGCTATTTCAAGAGTTTGTTGAGCTTCTTGTGCATCAATGTCAGTACTAAATTCTGCATCATTTCCTAAAATAGTTATCTCATTATTACTTATTCTAGCGAAACCACCCATAAGAGCCACTGTTAACCATTGGTCGTTTAGCCGTATTCTCAAAAGACCTATATCTACAGCCGTGGCAATGGGGGCATGGTTTGGTAATACTCCAATTTGTCCACTATTCGTAGATAAAATAATTTCTTTCACTTCGGAATCCCAAATAATTCGATTAGGAGTCAGTACACAAAGATTTAAGGTCATTTCTTCAATTTGCTCTCCTCTTCTAAGTTTTCTAAGTTAATAGCTTTCGTGGTAGCTTCATCGATGTTACCCACCAAATAAAAGGCCTGTTCGGGAAGACCATCTAATTTTCCGGAAAGGATGAGTTGAAATCCCCGAATTGTTTCTGCGAGACCAACATATTTCCCCGGAGAACCAGTAAAGACTTCTGCCACAAAGAAGGGTTGTGATAAGAAACGCTCAATCTTTCGTGCTCTTGCTACAGTTAAACGATCTTCTTCGGATAATTCGTCCAACCCAAGGATAGCTATAATGTCCTGAAGTTCCTTGTAACGTTGTGAAGTTTGCTTAACTCTTTGAGCAGTTTCATAATGTTCCTCGCCAACGATCCGAGGTTGTAACATGGTTGACGTTGAATCTAAGGGATCTACTGCTGGATAAATACCTTTGGCAGCTAATCCTCTTGATAATACGGTAGTAGCATCTAAATGTGCAAATGTCGTGGCAGGAGCAGGGTCGGTCAAATCATCCGCAGGTACATAAACTGCTTGGATCGATGTTATAGATCCTTCTTTGGTAGAAGTAATTCTTTCTTGCAAAGAACCCATTTCCGTACTAAGGGTAGGTTGATAACCCACTGCGGAAGGCATTCTACCTAATAAGGCAGATACTTCGGACCCTGCTTGAACGAAACGAAAGATATTATCGATGAATAGAAGTACGTCTTGCTCATTAACATCCCGGAAATATTCCGCCATGGTTAGGGCAGTCAAGCCAACTCTCATACGAGCTCCTGGCGGTTCATTCATTTGACCATAGACTAGAGCTACTTTGGATTTTCCAAGATTTTTTTCATTAATCACCCCGGATTCTTTCATTTCCATGTAGAGATCATTTCCTTCACGAGTACGCTCCCCTACTCCGCCAAATACGGATACGCCTCCATGAGCTTTGGCAATGTTGTTGATCAATTCCATGATGAGTACTGTTTTACCCACCCCAGCTCCCCCAAATAGTCCGATTTTTCCTCCACGACGATAGGGGGCTAAAAGATCCACCACTTTAATCCCTGTTTCAAAGATTGATAATTTCGTATCTAACTGTATGAAGGCGGGTGCAGATCTATGAATAGGAGATGTTGTGCGAGTATCAACAGGACCGAAATTATCAACAGGTTCCCCAAGAACGTTGAAAATTCGTCCGAGAGTAGCTCCGCCGACTGGAACACTTAGAGGAGCTCCCGTGTTAATCACCTTCATTCCTCTCATCAGACCATCTGTAGCGCTCATAGCTACAGCTCTTACTCGATTATTTCCTAATAATTGTTGTACCTCACAAGTTACATTAATTTGCTGACCAGCCGTATCTCGAGCCTTAATTACCAAAGCATTATAAATATTAGGCATCTTGCCCGGTGGAAAAATGACATCCAGTACTGGGCCAATAATTTGAGCGATACGCCCTAGGTTTTGTTCTTCAAGTGTGGAAACCGCAGGATCAGAAGTCGTGGTATTGCTTCTCATAATCGTAAATCATAATAATAATATGTCGAATTTATTTTTTATTTTAATACTGAATCAAAAATAAGTATCCGATAGCAAGTTGATCGGTTAATTCCATAATCCATAATGAAGTAAATGGAAGTTAGCATTCGATTGAGTTGGTACCACCCAATGGAATCCATTTTAATTCTTTACTCATTCAATAAGTAAATTTTCAATTCAACGAGCCAACCAATCCTTTTTTCACAAGTGGATGAATAAGAATCATGAGTCAGTGTATTTCATTTCCCTATCTTTTATAAATGACCGTCTAGATTATCTATTATCTATGAATATTAAATTTGAACCTGAATTTTTTTATTCATGATTTTTATCTCATTGACCATTGTTCTTTACTTTATTTTCTTATTTTCTTTTCCAAATTTATTGTATTTTTTTTTTTTGTTGTGCACCTATTATTTTTCTTTATATACTATTATATCTGTTCCCTTTGCTGGATGAATTATGCCTCTTTTCATATCTAGGATTTACATATACAACATACAGTATATTACTGTCAAGGGAGGTTCCTCATATTATTTATTTATTTTTCTTTCTATTTTAACTTTAGCTTTAGTATATGTATATTATACTATACTATAACTTATACTATAACTATATTACTATATTAATATTATTCTATTTATTCTATTGTAATACTAAATACATACTAAATTAGACTATTATACTAATTATTAATTATAAATAATTAAATAATATTTAATATTTATTTATATATTATTGTATTGTATATTGTATATATATATATTATATTTATATATATTATATTATTATATTAATATTATAATATTATAATTATATATTTTATATTTATATTATATATATATATTCATTATTCATATTCAAATGAGTATGAAGAAGAAGATCAATTCCATTATAAATTTTTAAAACGACGATTGGGTTGCGCCACATATATCAAAGAGTATAAAATAATGATGTATTTGGGTATTTGGTGAATCAAATACATGGTCCAATAACGAACCCTTTTCCAATTTTAATTATTCATTAGTTGATAATATTAGTTTAGTTGAATATTTTTTGTTTGAATTTGAAAGATTTTTTTTTCAAAGGTTTCATTCACGCCTAATTCATATCGAGTAGACCTTGTCGTTGTGAGAATTCTTAATTCATGAGTTGTAGGGAGGGACTTATGTCACCACAAACAGAGACTAAAGCAAGCGTCGGATTTAAAGCTGGTGTTAAAGATTACAAATTGACTTATTATACTCCTGACTACGAAACCAAAGATACTGATATCTTGGCAGCATTCCGAGTAACTCCTCAACCGGGAGTTCCGCCTGAAGAAGCAGGGGCTGCGGTAGCTGCCGAATCTTCTACTGGTACATGGACAACTGTGTGGACTGATGGACTTACCAGTCTTGATCGTTACAAAGGACGATGCTACCACATCGAAGCCGTTGTTGGAGAGGAAAATCAATATATTGCTTATGTAGCTTATCCTTTAGACCTTTTT